TCACTTCGAGAAAAAACAATCAAAAATATAACTGATAGAACAAGGACAATCAGAAATAAAACAAAGAGTCTTACGAAAGAAAAAAACAGTAACGCCAAGAAAAAAATAAATTCTAACAAAACAAGTTATAATGTAAAAGTAAAATCGACAAAAAATATTTTGAAAAATTTTAAAATAAAAAGAAGAAGCACTCGATTAATCTGCCAATTACAAAATTTTCAAAATATTTTCATTAAAGGAATCTATATAGATACCCTTCTATGTATCATTAATATTGCCAGAATTCCTACACAACATGTTCTCGAATCAAGAATTTTTTATTTTTATAAATCCATTTACAATACTAAAACAAACCAAGAAATAAAAAAAAAACACAAAAAAGAAATTCAATATATTTCGACTCTAAAAAGGGCGCTTTACAATATTAAAGTTAGTAATAGAAATTCACATCTGTTTTTTGACTTATCTTGCTTATCGCAAGCATATGTATTTTACAAATTATCACAAACCCAAGTTCTTCACTTGTATAAGTTAAGATATATTTTTGACTCTCATGGAACATCTTTTTTTCGTAAGACTCCAATAAAGAATTCTTTTGTGACACAAAGAATATTTCATTCCGAATTACGACATAAGATAGTTTCAAGTTATGAAACGAGTCAATGGAAAAATTGGTTAAGAGGTCATCATCAATACAATTTATCTCAGATTAAATGGGCTGGATTAATACCACAAAAATGGAGAACTAAAATAAATGAAAGCGGTATGACCAAAAAGAAAGATTTTAAAAAATGGAATTCATATGAAAAAGAACTAGTATTTTCTGACAAAAAAGAAAAAGATTTGAAAGTATATCCATTACCAAACCAAAAATATAATTTTTCAAAATACTATAGATACGATCTTTTATCATATAAATCTATTAATTCTAAAATGAGCAAGGCCTCATATAGTATTTATGGATCACCATCAGAATCAGAATTAAATAACAACCAAAAGATTACTTTTAAGTACAACAATTATAAACAAAAACTATTTGAAAGCCTGGAGGAAATTCCTATCAATAATTATCTAGAAAGGGGCAATCTTATGTCTATGCAAACAAATCCGGATAGAAAATATTTTGATTGGAAAATTATAAATTTTTTTCTAAAAAAAAAAATCGATATTGAGTCCTGGACCAAAATGGATTATAACGGTAATAGAAATACTAAGATTGGAAGGAAGAATTACCCAAAACTGGAGAAAATAGATAAAAACGCTCTTTTTTATCTGACGATTCCTGAAGATTCAGAAAGAAATCCGATTAATGACAAGAAACTTTTTTTTGATTGGATGGAAATGAATGAAGAAATACTAAACCCCATATCAATATCAACGAATCTGAAACTTCCTTTCTTTCCAGAATTTGTGCCACTTTATAATGTATACAAAACCAAACCGTGGATTATACCAAGCAAATTACTTCTTTTAAGTTTGAATAAAAATAAAAAAAGAAATGAAAATAAAAAATTCCATTTTTTTAGACCATCGAATGAAAAAATATATTTTGAAATAATGAATCAAAATCAAGAAAAAAAAGAACCCTCAGGCCGAAAAGGTCTTAGATCCTATGCACAAAACCAAGGTAAAACGAAAAAACAATCCAAGATGCGGAATAAGATGAGACCAGAAATCATTTTCTTACGCAAACACTATTTGCTTTTTCAATGGATAATAGACGACGGTTTAATTCCGAAGTTCACTGAAAGAATGATCAAAAATATCAAAATATATTGTTATTTGCTTGGACTGAGAAATCCAAGAGATACTACTATATCGTCTATTCAAAGGAAAGAAATAAATCTGGATATAATGGTGATTCGGAATAAATTGACTCCTATAGAATTGAATAAAAAGGGGATATTTCTTATCGAACCGATTCGTTTGTCTGTAAAAAACGACGGATACTTTATTATGTATCAAACCATAGTTATTTCGTTGGTTCATAAGAGTAAGTACCAAACTCCTCAAAGATATCGACAAAAAAGATATATCAATAAGAAAAAATTGGATGAATCTATTACAAGATATCAAAAAATAACGAAAAATATAGACAACAAATCTTATGATTTTATTGTTCCTGAAAATATTTTATCGTCTAGATGTCGTAGAGAATTGAGAATTCTAATTTTTTTCAATTCAAAAAATAGAAATGGTGTCGATAGAAATCGAGTATTTTGTAACACGAAAAACATAAAAAGTGGGAATCTTTTTTTGGATCAAAGTAAACATTTTGATATAGATAAAAACGAATTAATTCAATTAAAGTTTTTTCTTTGGCCCAATTATCGATTAGAAGACTTGGCTTGTATGAATCGATATTGGTTTGTTACCAATAATGGAAACCTTTTTAGTATATTAAGAATATATCCACAATCAAAAAAAATGGGTTGATGGTACATTTTTCATATCTATTCTGTACCATATATATAGAAAAGCAAACAGATGCACATATGCCCTTATCAGTTTAAAATAGATATAGATCCTTTTTTAGTTAATACTAAATCGTTAATACTAAATCAATGATGTATCAATTTGGTTGGAGAAAATCTATAAACGAATCAACGGAATCTTCCTAATTTTAGGTCTCAATTTTTCAACGTTGTGAGTGTAAAAAAGTACCATCCCCTCCTTATCCCTGCCCAAAGCAAATTCAATTTTTTATTAATAAAAGCAGGAGTCCAGAAAAAAAATTTGTGTATACTAATTACTACATAAAAATGACTTATATTATTATTACTGAGCGATAAACTATAAGATATATATGTAAATTAAATAAATAAAAGTATAAGAGGAACTTTTTATGATAAAAAAAAAATTAAGTGTAATTTTTTTGACAGAGGAAAACAAAGACAACAAGGGATCCGTTGAATTTCAAGTAGTGAGTTTCACAAATAGGATACGGAGACTTACTTCACATTTGGAATTGCACAAAAAAGACTATTTATCTCAGAGAGGTCTGCGTAAAGTTCTAGGAAAACGTCAACGGCTGCTGGCCTATTTGTCAAAAAAAAATAAAGTACGTTATAAAGAATTAATTGGCCGGTTGGAGATTCGAGAAACAAAAAATCATTAATTTGAAGAGTTGTTTTGCATTTTCGCTTAAATTTTGATGAACTTCTTTTCGCTTTCAGCAATTCATGGAAAAATGAATCGAAAAAAAACCTATGACTGCACCAGCTATACGAAATGACCTTATGATAGTAAATATGGGTCCTCAGCACCCATCAATGCACGGTGTTCTTCGACTCATTGTTACTCTAGATGGTGAAGATGTTATTGACTGTGAACCAATATTGGGTTATTTACATAGAGGGATGGAAAAAATTGCGGAAAACCGAACAATTATACAATATTTACCTTATGTAACACGTTGGGATTATTTAGCTACTATGTTCACAGAAGCAATAACTGTAAATGGTCCAGAGCAGTTAGGCAATATTCAAGTGCCTAAAAGGGCCAGCTATGTCAGAGTTATTATGTTGGAGTTAAGTCGTATAGCTTCGCATTTATTATGGCTTGGCCCTTTTCTGGCAGATATTGGTGCACAGACGCCCTTCTTCTATATTTTTCGAGAAAGAGAATTGATATATGACCTATTCGAAGCTGCCACCGGTATGCGAATGATGCATAATTATTTTCGTATCGGGGGAGTTGCTGCTGATTTACCTCATGGCTGGATAGATAAATGTTTGGATTTTTGTGACTATTTTTTAACAAGAGTTACTGAATATCAAAGACTTATTACACGGAATCCCATTTTTTTAGAGCGAGTTGAGCGAATAGGCATTATTGGCGGAGAGGAGGCAATAAATTGGGGTTTATCAGGACCAATGCTACGAGCTTCTGGAATACCATGGGATCTTCGTAAGGTTGATCATTATGAGTCTTACGATGAATTTGATTGGAGGGTTCAATGGCAAAAAGAGGGAGATTCGTTAGCTCGTTATTTAGTACGAATTAGTGAAATGACAGAATCAATAAAAATTATTCAACAGGCTTTAGAAGGAATTCCGGGGGGTCCCTATGAGAATTTAGAAATCCGGCGCTTTGATAAAGTACAGGATCCCGACTGGAATGATTTTGACTATCGCTTTATCAGTAAAAAGCCTTCGCCTACTTTTGAATTGTCAAAACAAGAACTTTATGTAAGAGTAGAAGCCCCAAAAGGAGAATTAGGAATTTTTCTGATAGGAGATAGGGGTGTTTTTCCTTGGAGATGGAAAATCCGACCACCAGGGTTTATCAATTTGCAAATCCTTCCTCAGTTAGTTAAAAGAATGAAATTGGCTGATATTATGACGATACTAGGTAGCATAGATATCATTATGGGAGAAGTTGATCGTTAAAATGATAATAGATACAACAGAAATACAAGCTATCAATTCTTTTTTTAGATTGGAATCCTTAAAGGAGGTATATGGGATCATATGGATGCTTATCCCTATTTTTACTCCTGTATTAGGAATCACAATAGGTGTACTAGTAATCGTTTGGCTAGAAAGAGAAATATCCGCAGGGATACAACAACGTATTGGACCTGAATACGCCGGGCCTTTGGGAATTTTGCAAGCTTTAGCAGATGGTACAAAATTACTTTTCAAAGAGAATCTTCTTCCATCAAGAGGAGATATTCGTCTATTCAGTATTGGACCATCCATAGCAGTCACATCAATTCTACTAAGTTTTTTAGTAATTCCTTTTGGATATCACCTTGTTTTATCGGATTTAAATATTGGTGTTTTTTTATGGATTGCCATTTCAAGTATTGCTCCCGTGGGCCTTCTTATGTCAGGTTATGGATCAAATAATAAATATTCCTTTTTAGGGGGTTTACGGGCTGCTGCTCAATCAATTAGTTATGAAATACCATTAACTCTATGTGTGTTATCAATATCTCTACGTGTGATTCGTTGAGACATCAAATTTCCTCTATTTTTTTCTTTATAGAAAGGAAATTTCATGAGTTGAATATATAGATACATTTTAATTTTTTATTCATCATTCGGGTTGATGAACAAAACCAGATAGTTCTATGAGTGAAAAATACGGCTTCTTTTTTGCAGTAAAAAGATTCAGTCTCATTTCCTATGTACAAGAGTTCAGTGAAAGTAAACATAAGCATTATAGACTGTTTACCCCAAGATTGAGTGATTAGTCATCATGACTTGAAGCGGGTTCAAAAGAGCAACTGTCTAGGAATTTTACTAGTTAGAATTCTTAGCATACATATATTAGCCTTACGGGGTATTTTTGACCAAAAAAGTGGATAGTTAGGAACACCAAGGTACACAAAGGATTCGTAATAGAGATTATGTAAGTTATTCAACAGGATTTTTCTGTGCATACTGCATAAAAAGGGATTCTAATTGGGGCTTTACGTTGGTAGAAATGATGAAGGAGTACTCCCCCACGATTCCGATCCAGAGTATGCTCCTATCCACCGATTAATTAAATAACTATCAAGAACGAAGTAATCCTTTACTTTGCTTTCTTTAAAGTAAAGTCCCTTTTTCTGAGAAAGGAGAATAGGAACGAAAAAAGAAAATCGAAAGAATTGCACTACAAAAAAAGAAATACTTTTTTTAGAGAGATAGAATTCTTGTAATGTTTCGTGAACTAACGCAATGTATTATTTTTTCGTAATAAAAAATGCTAGGTTGAACTATTTATTGATATTTCTAATTTCTACAAGAAACATTTTATTCAAAGGTTAAGTTATTCCTCAACAAAAAAATTAAAAATTTTTAAAAGAGAAGATCAATTCAGAAGCACTTTCTAATAAAAACGAAAATAGCAGACAGAATTCCATTGTCTAATTGGGGACCTTACGAAAGATTGTTAGTTTAGCCTATAAACATATCAAGATAAATAATATCAAACGGGTCCTTAGATTTATGTGCGACCTTCGAGGAGCCGTATGAGGTGAAAATCTCATGTACGGTTCTGTAATAGCGTTGCGAGCAGTAATGTTATCATCGACTATGATTATCTAATAGTTTAAGTACAGTTGATATAGTTGAAGCGCAGTCAAAATATGGTTTTTGGGGTTGGAATTTATGGCGTCAACCTATAGGGTTTATTGTTTTTCTAATTTCGTCCTTAGCCGAGTGTGAAAGATTACCATTTGATTTACCAGAAGCAGAAGAAGAATTGGTAGCAGGTTATCAAACCGAATATTCAGGTATCAAATTTGGTTTATTTTACGTTGCTTCATATCTGAATTTACTAGTTTCTTCATTATTTGTAACGGTTCTTTACTTAGGGGGTTGGAATCTTTCTCTTCCGTACATAGCCCTCCCTTCTTTTTTTGAAATAAATAAAGCGGGTAGAGTCTTTGGAACAATAATTGGTATCTTTATTACATTAGCTAAAACTTATTTGTTCTTATTCATTCCTATCACAACAAGATGGACTTTACCGCGGCTAAGAATGGACCAACTATTAAATCTTGGGTGGAAATTTCTTTTACCCATTTCTCTAGGCAATCTATTATTAACAACTTCTTCCCAACTTCTTTCACTGTAAAGGAATACGATATTATATCTTCACGACTTGTCTCAAACAAGAACAAGAGAAAGAAACAAAATAAGCATAAAATTTTTTATAGATATTCACGATATGTTTTCTATGGTAACTGAGTTCATGAATTATGGTCAACAAACAGTACGAGCTGCAAGGTACATCGGTCAAGGTTTCATGATTACCTTATCACATACGAGTCGTTTACCTGTAACTATTCAATATCCCTACGAAAAGTTGATTACATCGGAACGTTTCCGTGGCCGAATCCACTTTGAATTTGATAAATGCATTGCTTGTGAAGTATGTGTTCGTGTATGTCCTATCGATCTACCTGTTGTAGATTGGAAATTGGAAACCGATATTAGAAAGAAACGATTACTTAATTACAGTATTGATTTCGGAATCTGTATTTTTTGTGGTAATTGTGTTGAGTATTGTCCAACAAATTGTTTATCAATGACTGAAGAATATGAACTTTCTACATATGATCGTCATGAATTGAATTATAATCAAATTTCTTTGGGGCGTTTACCAATGTCAATAATTGACGATTACACGACTCGAACGATTTTAAATTGGCCTGAAATAAAAAATACTTGATTCAAGAGCAACTCCCAATTAAAAATGTAATATAATAAGACTCCATTTTTATGTAAAAGAATGAGGCTTTTGCTTTGTGAATAACTACAATTCTAAACTTTTAATTGGTTTTGTTAGTGAGAATTGTGGTTTAATTTTGAGTTGAAATTAATATATATTAATTTAGGATTTAAAAATAGAGAGTTTCAAACTACTCTTTTGGATAAAGAATGAAATAGGTGCAATAACTATATCTAGATCAATCCATACCTGTTAAATTAAAATTGAATTCAATTAATAATGAATTATTAATGAAGAAGTATGATAAAATCACTTCTTTTTTCCTGGACAGGTCAATAAAGTTATGAAAGATTTCAATTTATTTATATATAATGGATTTACCTGGACCAATACATGATTTTCTTTTAGCCTTTCTGGGATTGGGTCTTATATTAGGAGGTCTGGGAGTGGTATTACTCCCCAATCCAATTTATTCTGCTTTTTCATTAGGATTGGTTCTTATTTGTACATCCTTAGTCTATATTCTATCAAACTCACATTTTGTAGCTGCTGCGCAGCTTCTTATTTACGTGGGGGCCATAAATGTTTTAATAATTTTTGCTGTTATGTTCATGAATGGTTCCGAATATTCCAAAGATTTTCATCTTTGGACCGTTGGGGATGGGGTTACATCGGTGGTTTGTACAAGTATTTTTGTTTCACTAATTACTACTATTCTAGAGACGTCATGGTATGGGATTATTTGGACTACAAAATCAAACCAGATTATAGAACAAGATTTTTTAAGTAATAGTCAACAAATTGGGATTCATTTATCAACAGATTTTTTTATTCCATTTGAATTCATTTCAATAATTCTTTTAGTTGCGTTAATAGGTGCAATTGCTGTAGCTCGTCAATAAAAAATATTTCGAACTGGGAATAAAAATAAACCTTTGTTCCAGGTTATCACAATAATTTCCTTTCCGTTTTTTTATTCATATATATATATAAAACAGAAACCCTTTAGTTCGATCTATTACCAAATATATTATTTGGTTCTGTATTTGTTCTATTCTAGTCAATCAAATAGGTTGAATTTTTGTTTATATTGAAATGAATCAAGATTGATAAGGAGTTTTTTAATGATACTCGAACATGTACTTGTTTTGAGTGCCTATTTATTTTCTGTTGGTCTTTATGGATTGATTACGAGTCGAAATATGGTTAGGGCCCTTATGTGTCTTGAACTTATTTTGAACGCAGTTAATATAAACTTTGTAACATTTTCTGATTTTTTTGATAGTCGTCAAGTAAAAGGATCCATTTTCTCCATTTTTGTTATAGCTATTGCAGCCGCTGAAGCGGCTATTGGGCTGGCTATTGTTTCATCAATTTATCGTAATAGAAAATCAACTCGTATCAATCAATCTAATTTGTTGAATAAGTAGTATTAATCATATAAATTATAATAGTATATTTAGAAAGATAAATAAATTAAAATAAGCATGTCTGCTACGTGAGCTTTAATCATGTTTACACAAACATAAGAAATCAAAGTATTTTAGCCCTCTCTCATGAGCCACTACAGAAGTAGATTAAAATTTTTCTGATAACTCATTGATTCGTCTAGTATCTAAATATACCATTCATTTCTAAGTTTACTATATCGAAAATTTATGACATTCCAAAATGTATAGATCCAATGTCACATTCAGTAAAGATTTATGATACATGTATAGGGTGTACTCAATGTGTCCGAGCCTGTCCCACCGACGTATTAGAAATGATACCCTGGGATGGATGTAAAGCTAAACAAATTGCTTCTGCTCCAAGAACAGAAGATTGTGTTGGTTGTAAGAGATGTGAATCCGCCTGTCCAACCGATTTCTTGAGTGTTCGAGTTTCTTTATGGCATGAAACAACTCGTAGTATGGGTCTAGCTTATTGATATGTTCCATAAAATTCTACTTGAATCCATTTGATTTTTTTATTGACCGTGCTCGAAAAATATATGTTATTTTGAGCACGGGTTTTTCTGGTCCAAGTGTATCTTGTCTTTACTACGAATTTTTTTCCTTGGTTAACAATAATTGTAGTTTTGCCAATATTAGCAGGCTCCGTCATTTTCTTTCTTCCCCATAGAGGAAATAGAGTCATCAGGTGGTATACTATATGTATATGTATTTTAGAACTTCTTCTAACGACTTATGCATTCTGTTATCAGTTTCAATTTGATGATCCATTAATCCAACTAGTCGAGGACTATAAATGGATCAATTTTTTTGATTTCCATTGGAGATTAGGAATAGATGGACTTTCTATAGGACCCATTTTACTAACGGGATTCATTACCACTGTAGCTACTTTAGCAGCTTGGCCGGTTACTCGAGATTCTCGCTTATTCCATTTCCTTATGTTAGCAATGTACAGCGGGCAAATAGGATTATTTTCTTCTCGGGACCTTTTGCTTTTTTTCATCATGTGGGAGTTAGAATTAATTCCGGTTTATATACTTTTAGCCATGTGGGGGGGAAAGAAACGTCTTTACTCGGCTACAAAATTTATTTTATATACGGCGGGAGGTTCCGTTTTTCTCTTAATGGGAGTTCTGGGTGTCGGTTTATATGGTTCTGCTGAACCGACATTAAATTTTGCAACATTAGTTAATCAGTCGTATCCTGCGGCTTTGGAAATAATATTCTATATTGGGTTTTTTATTGCTTTTGCTGTCAAATCGCCGATTATACCCCTACATACATGGTTACCAGATACCCATGGAGAAGCACATTACAGTACTTGTATGCTTTTAGCCGGAATCTTATTAAAAATGGGAGCGTATGGATTGATTCGG